TCGAAACGGTGTTAATAAGGAATCAACGGGCATTTCCAGATATATTACTCAAAAGAACCGGCACAATACGCCTAATCGATTGGAGTTGCTAAAATTCTGTCCATATTGTTACAAGCATACGATTCACGGGGAGATAAAGAAATAGATCGAACCGAGCACCTTCGCGCCCTTAGCTTACAAGGAAAGGGAAAAATGACATTATATATATATATTAACATAATATAATATTTAACATAGTTAAAGATAATTATAAACAAACCAAATCCTATTTATTTATTCTAATTAGCGATACGGCTGAAATAGGATTTTAGGGATAAGAAATAAACTAACCAAACCATGGATAAATCCAAGCGAACTTTTCTTAAATCCAAGCGATCTTTTCGTAGGCGTTTGCCCCCGATCCAATCGGGGGATCGAATTGATTATAAAAACATGAGTTTAATTAGTCGATTTATTAGTGAACAGGGAAAAATATTATCTAGACGAGTGAATAGATTGACCTTGAAACAACAACGATTAATTACTATTGCTATAAAGCAAGCTCGTATTTTATCTTTGTTACCTTTTCTTAATAATGAGAAACAATTTGAAAGAACCGAGTCGACCACTAGAACTCCTAGTCTTAGAGCCAGAAAAAGATAGGTTTACTCTTTCTTCACTTGAATTCAAATCCCCATCCGAACGCAAATGCGGATTGATATTTTGTTGGAAAAATCCAAGAATTCGGATTGAATTCTCTTGTCGTAAGAAAAAAAAGAATTTGGCAAGAATAAATTTTTTTATTGAACGTGTTGATTCATATTTATTTTTACTACTTTCTCATATATATTCTATTCATTTTTATTCGACCCTCCCGGAGTTCATTCTCCGGGCAACTCCCTTTAACCGGTGGATTCCTTTCAACTTACTTCTTTTATGATCTCATTGGAAATCATATAAAGACAATTCCTATTTGATATAGCTATTTGTGCAAGTATTTTACGATTAAGAAGCAACTGTCTCTTGTACAGATCATTTATTAATCTACTATAACTATAGCATACCCCCCTTTCACGAATTGCTGCATTTATTCGAGTGATCCACAAACGACGAAAATTTATTTTTTGCTTATCCCTATCCCGATGAGCCGAAACCAAAGCTCTTATTTTTTGTTGAGTAATAGTTCGAGTAAGTCTTGAATGAGCCCCCCGAAAGCTTGATGCAAATAAACGAATTTTTGTTCTACGTCTCCGAGCGATATATCCCCGTCTAATTCTGGTCATTGAATAAATGAAACTTTAACGAATAACTAATAGATTTCCTTTCTTTTAGTTATTCTTTTGCCCCTTTCCTAGTATATTAATAACAAAACGGATTTTTCCAATGTATAAACTAAAAATTCCAATGGCTTTGGCTACTATAACCTTCCCAATCACTATTTTTTATTTTTTCTAGGCATTTCACCTCGAAATACGAAATTGTACTATATATACTAGGTATTAAAAAAATAGCACTGATAAAGAAATAGTGGATTCCATCGTTTCTATGGTTACTTCTTAAACGGTGAGGTCTTCTCTATACACCGGAGCCTTTACTTCATTTAATCAATGTTATTGCTAACTTGTATAGTTCACATTCTTCGGCTCTACCCATGAATTATTCAGTAATAGGTCTTTCACAACGAGCTCTACCTATACAGTAACGGTATTTAATTATGAAGGTTGGCTGGGTAGCTGACCCTGTTAGTCCGTTCTTACAAGAGGCGTCTATGTTAACTAAGATTTCCTCCGCTTAATGGATAGCCATTTGCTACCAATGGAGAACTGCTGCTCATCTTGAATTGAGGTGAGTGGATTTACACCAATAGAAACCATAAATTTCATACACAATAAAAGGGATCTGATTCATTTTCTTATTTTTAGATAGGAAATGTAGTTCGTTTTTCCCTTCTATCCTATTTGATCATTGATATTCGAACATTGTTCTCTTTCCTTTGTTCTAGTTCATGATCTGAACGAGTCGCACATACACCCTAGTACATGTTCCTCGACGCTGAGGGCATCCCCGAAGCGCGGGGGATTTTGTGACATTTCTAATTGGCTGTCTTGTATTTCTAATAAGTTGTTTAATCGTTGGCATGTTGAATCATATACATAATGGGCTGGTTTAGATCGATCCTAACCGGATGATTTTGAATTACTTTTATTCAATAGATTCAATAGAAGAGTAAATAAAAGTCATAGTAAAGAATATTAAAATCGGCAGGGTTAACTTCAAATCACGAATTGACGCGAAATACAGGCTATTGTTATTCAACCGCTACAAGATCAACAATCCCATAAGCTTGGGCCTCTGTTGCTGACATAAAAATATCTCTTTCCATGTCTTCGGATACAACCCAAATGGGTTTGCCCGTTCTTTGTACATAAACCCTTGTTAGGGTTTCACGCAGTTTCAGCAGTTCTCCCACTTCCAGGATGAATTCTCCCGTTGCTACTTCAGAAAAAGAACCAGCAGGTTGATGGATCATTACCCTGATGATATAAGATAATAAAAGGTTTCTCTATTTCGCATGATGAAGGGAAGATAAAAGAAACATAAAAGAATAACAAGAAAAAAAGATAGAATTGAACAACCGTACGGGCATTATGCATTGCATACGGCTTTACAATAAAATTGACCCTTACCTTTCATCAAAGAAATAAAAAAATAGGATCGATCAGACCCCGGTCGGTAAATGATCAACTTACCACCCTTCCTTTCGGAGGAATTCAAAAATACTATGATGGCTCCGTTGCTTTATATATTTATTATATTTTTTTGTCTGTGATTTGTCTGTCATTCAGCAATCCCAAAGTTGCTTTTTTATTTGATCAAATAAACTAAGGAAAAAAGAAGATTCTTTTTTTTTTTCGCTCTATAAGTTAAGAGACCCCTGGTGTGAAAAAAAGTTTGTGACGCTGAACTGGACTTCCGATAATAAAATAGGAAATACCTTTTTCTCATATTACTCTCTCGATACATAATCTAATGTTTTGAAAACAAAATTCCTTATATCGAATTCAAAGTGCCATGCTATTATTACTTAATATTCATATTTCATATGGCGAAGGCATAGTCTTCTTTTTTCTCTCAAATAAAAGCCTCATTGGCGCCAAGCGTGAGGGAATGCTAGACGTTTGGTAATCTCTCCTCCGACCAGTATAAAAGATCCCATTGAAGCGGCTGCTCCCATGCATATTGTATGTACATCTGGTTGCACAAATTGCATAGTATCATAAAGAGCCACCCCCGGTATTACCCATCCGCCAGGAGAGTTTATAAACAAATACAGATCTTTGGTATCATCCTCGATACTGAGATATATCATAAGACCAATAAGTTGATTTGAGATCTCGCTATCAACCTCTTGACCTAAAAAAAGTAATCGTTCTCGATAAAGTCGGTTGATTAGGGTAAAATTGTATCCCTTCGGAACCGTACAGGCGCCTTTTGACGCATACGGTTCAAAAAAAATCAATGTGTAGATTTTAATTCTTTTTATTTTTTCATAGCAAGTTCCTTCTAACTTATAATAAAAGGATTTTCTTTTATTTTTTACTAAACACGAGTCTGTCTTCCTTTCCTTATAACGTATAATAAAAAAAAAAAAGAATTCATTAAACTTATCTAATTAACTTCTCATTGATGGATGGTTTCATCGAGATTCAATCCAAATCACGATGTCATTTTCTTGTTCTTAAACGAGCCTCTTTAATCTTTTTAGGTTTATGCTCTACTCCGGGTAAAGATCCTCCCGATTTTGATTTGCACATATAGTACAAATGCTCCCATTACCACTTCTTTTTGTTATCCCTTCTTTTTTTTTCAATTCACGCATTCCGTAAAATAGTTGACGGCTTCATGCATATTACTCGATTGATTAATTGATTAACATAAGAGTTTGAAATAACTTCTACTTACAAAAAAGGATTTCTAAAAAAAAAAAAAAAAGAATCCTTTATGATATAAAATAGATATATTACCGCTTGGTTTTTTTAACGGAGCCTGGATACTTCAATGTAGTAGTCCAACTAAGCCAACCATAAATTATTCTAATTGATAATAGTAATTAGAATCCCCCCCAAAAATGGATCTAATTGCACTTCACGCTCCAAATTTTTGATGATTGAATTAATCTTTCATGGGCGAAACAGAGGATATCTCGATTGGGGAGAAAACGGGGAAATCCCATATGACCCAATATATCTGACAAGTCGCACTATATGTCAACCCAAGATGCATCTTCCTCTCCAGGACTTCGAAAAGGTACTTTTGGAACACCAATAGGCATTAAATGAAAGAAAAAAGAACTAAGTACTATATTTTACTTTGATATGGAAACGTAACAAAGCCTTTATTCTCTTTATTATTCTCTTTATAATATTGTACTTTATCCTAAAATCCTAATCATATTTTTTTCATAAATTAGAAAATTTTATAAAGAAAGTCAGAAAAAATAAGGGAAAATTATTACGAATAGTGTCCTCTAATGATGAACAAGTATGGGCACATTCGCTCATATAAAATGGCCTTAACCTCCCCATTGCGTATTGGTACTTATCGAGTATAGAATAAATCTGCTTCTCTTTGTTCCTACGAACAAAATTGTTCTATTATTACCAACAGAATAGAACAAATATGAACCCTTGCGTTGAAATGATCCACTAAATAGGGGGTCCATAGTCCATAACATAGTTATAGTATATTCCAATGCAATAAAGTTACGTAGTGTGTTTTTCTTTCATAAAGGGGTATTTCCATGGGTTTGCCTTGGTATCGTGTTCATACCGTTGTATTGAATGATCCCGGACGGTTGCTTGCTGTTCATATAATGCATACGGCTTTGGTTGCTGGTTGGGCCGGTTCGATGGCCCTATATGAATTAGCAGTTTTTGATCCTTCTGACCCTGTTCTTGATCCAATGTGGAGACAGGGTATGTTCGTTATACCCTTCATGACTCGTTTAGGAATAACCAATT